TCGATTACCACAATAGTGTATTTCATCGCCTCCCCCTCCTCTAAAGAGGTTACTACCTGAGCCACAGAAGATGCTTTTTGCCCAATAGCTACATAAACACATATTACATTTTGACCTTGTTGGTTGAGAATCGTATCCGTGGCTACTGCTGTTTTACCAGTCTGTCTATCTCCAATAATTAATTCTCGCTGACCACGCCCTATAGGGATCATCGAATCAATAGCAATAAGCCCGGTTTGAAGAGGCTCGTAGACTGAACGCCGAGAAATAATACCTGGAGCAGGAGATTCAATTAATCGAGACTCCGAAGCGGAAATTTCACCTCTACCATCAATAGGTTTAGCCAGAGCATTTACAACACGGCCCAAATAAGCCTCACTCACTGGTATCTGAGCAATTCTTCCTGTTGCTTTTACAGAACTTCCTTCTTGTATCATTAAACCATCACCCATTAATACAACACCAACATTATTAGATTCCAAGTTCAGAGCAATGCCTATTGTACCTTCTTCAAACTCGACTAATTCACCCGCCATTACCTCATCAAGACCATGAATACGAGCAATACCATCGCCCACTTGAAGTACGGTACCGGTATTTACAATCTTGACTTCTCTATTATATTGTTCAATACGTTCACGGATAATATTACTAATCTCGTCGGCTCGAATGGTTACCATGAGGTTTTCTTAATTCTTTTTTGAAAAGAAAAAAAGATAATGCCTATAGCAGAAAGACTAATCCGTTATTTCTTTCATCGACCCCAACATGCCAATATTGGCACTAATGGTACGTAAATGTAATTCATTGTCCAAACAACTATTCAGAGTTCCTAGAGCTCCTTGTAAGGCTTGTTGGAAAACCCGTTGTCGGACTTCATTAATCGCCCTCTGCTGTTCAAACTGAAGCGTTTCGTTTTTGTAATTTTCTAATTGTTCCAAAGTTTTATAAGTGGAATTTATCAAATTCCACTTTTCTTGCTCTATCTCAGAGTATCCATTAACCCGAAACTGATCCGCTTCTGTTTCCACTTCGCGTAATCGGGCTCGAGCTCTTTCAAGCTGTTCAATAGACCCCCTACGCAGTTCTTCTGAATTTCGAATAGTATTCAAGATCCTTTGTTTTCGATTATCTAATAAATCATTTAATGAAAGTAGATTATCTTTTCGTTCATTTTCAAACTTCCACAATCCCTTCCCGAACCAAACATGAGTCTTTCGAGTCATTTGGCTCTCACGCTCAATTATTTGGGCAAATTCCCATAGTTTTTTAGGAATGTAATGAGCCTATCCTCTCTTCTTTAAATTCAAAATCTAAAAATGCAAGACTAAAATACTAGGAGGACTCTTCTGACAAAATAAAAACGCCAGCAAAGTTGTTTCTTTTTTTTCTTCAGTTCAAATCCAAAAATTCTTTTTAATTTTACTTAATTATACAAGGCGCAGGTCGTCCATTCAGCGTTGGATAAAAGAGGGAAAATATCCCCTTTTCAAATTTATAACAGGTGGTTGTGGTTCAAATCATTTTAGAGAGATGAGTGCTCTATATCGATAAAATACTTGGTTTCAAACCACGCGGTAGAAAGAGTACCATGCTGTACCTAGACTTCAAACGGTTTGCTTTAACCATCTTAACAGCCCCCACATTATTGGTTACTAGAGAATCAAAGTGGATTTGCCAATTAATCACGAAATGCTGTGGTTCTTACATAGAATTTCTTAAGAAGTAATTCGTGAGATCATGCACCCCTCTTTTCTAGTTAGAACAGAAAGGGGTACAGCTGATCAGATCCAGCCTATTCTTGAAATAAACAACTCACACACACTCCCTTTCCAAAAAAGATCAATACACCAATCACTACACTTAGATTTATTGGATTTGTTGCTAAAATATCGGTATTAAATCCGAAACTCCTGGCAAATGGCCAGTGGCCTAAAGAAAGGAAAGAATCGGTTACATTTTTCATATAATCTCCTTTTATGAACTACCCCGGGATTGTTGCAAGACCCCCATAAAAATAAAAAGAGTTTCCTCAGACTACGAAGGGGAAGCAGAGCGGTATGCTAATTCCTCAATCTCTAAATCAGCCCTATTTTCTCAACGAATAAGGACTTATAGAAGTGACATCTCGGTCCAATTTGAAAAAACATAAGGCAATAAAAGAGGAAAAATACATACCTTGCTTATTTCGAAGATTTAAACAAAAGGATTCGCAAATAAAAGTGCTAATGCTACAACCAACCCATAAATCGTTAAAGCTTCCATAAAAGCTAGACTAAGCAAAAGAGTACCTCGTATTTTTCCCTCTGCCTCGGGCTGTCTTGCGATACCCTCTACGGCTTGACCCGCAGCAGTCCCTTGACCAACCCCAGGTCCGATAGAAGCAAGCCCTACGGCCAGTCCAGCAGCAATAACGGAAGCAGCAGAAATCAGTGGATTCATGATAAGTTCCTCATACCAAAAAAAAGAAATAGTTAATGATACAATCAACCAATGAATT